GAGGAATCAATGAAAGGACATCAATTCAAATCCTGGATCTTCGAATTGAGAGAGATATTGAGAGAGATCAAGAATTCTCACTATTTCTTAGATTCATGGATCAAATTCGATTCAGTGGGATCTTTCACTCACATTTTTTTCCACCAAGAACGTTTTATGAAACTCTTTGACCCCCGAATTTGGAGTATCCTACTTTCACGTGATTCACAGGGTTCAACAAGCAATCGATATTTCACGATCAAAGGTGTAGTACTGCTTGTAGTAGCGGTCCTTATATCTCGTATTAACAATCGAAAGATGGTCGAAAGAAAAAATCTCTATTTGATGGGGCTTCTTCCTATACCTATTCTTCCTATACCTATGAATTCCATTGGACCCAGAAATGAGACATTGGAAGAATCTTTTTGGTCTTCCAATATCAATAGGTTGATTGTTTCGCTCCTGTATCTTCCAAAAGGGAAAAAGATTTCTGAGAGTTGTTTCATGGATCCGCAAGAGAGTACTTGGGTTCTCCCAATAAATAAAAAGTGTATCATGCCTGAATCTAACCGGAGTTCGCGGTGGTGGAGGAACCGGATCGGAAAAAAGAGGGATTCTAGTTGTAAGATATCTAATGAAACCGTAGCTGGAATTGAGATCTCATTCAAAGAGAAAGATAGCAAATATCTGGAGTTTCTTTTTTTATCCTATACGGATGATCCGATCCGCAAGGACCATGATTGGGAATTGTTTGATCGTCTTTCTCCGAGGAAGAAGCGAAACATAATCAACTTGAATTCGGGACAGCTATTCGAAATCTTAGGGAAAGACTTGATTTGTTATCTCATGTCTGCTTTTCGTGAAAAAAGACCAATTGAAGGGGAGGTTTTCTTCAAACAACAAGGAGCTGAGGCAACTATTCAATCAAATGATATTGAGCATGTTTCCCATCTCTTCTCGAGAAACAAGTGGGGTATTTCTTTGCAAAATTGTGCTCAATTTCATATGTGGCAATTCCGCCAAGATCTCTTCGTTAGTTGGGGGAAGAATCAGCACGAATCGGATTTTTTGAGGAACGTATCGAGAGAGAATTTGATTTGGTTAGACAATGTGTGGTTGGTAAACAAGGATCGGTTTTTTAGCAAGGTACGGAATGTATTGTCAAATATTCAATATGATTCCACAAGATCTATTTTCGTTCAAGTAAGGGATTCTAGCCAATTGAAAGGATCTTCTGATCAATCCATAGATCATTTCGATTCCATTAGAAATGAGGATTCGGAATATCACACATTGATCGATCAAACAGAGATTCAGCAACTAAAAGAAAGATCGATTCTTTTGGATCCTTCCTTTCTTCAAACGGAACGAACAGAGATAGAATCAGATCGATTCCCGAAATGCCTTTTTGGATCTTCCTCAATGTCCCGGCTATTCACGGAACGTGAGAAGCAGATGAATGATCATCTGCTTCCGGAAGAAATCGAAGAATTTCTTGGGAATCCTACAAGATCAATTCGTTCTTTTTTCTCTGACAGATGGTCAGAACTTCATCTGGGTTCGAATCCTACTGAGAGGTCCACTAGAGATCAGAAATTTTTGAAGAAAAAACAAGATGTTTCTTTTGTCCCTTCCAGGCGATCGGAAAATAAAGAAATGGTTGATATATTCAAGATAATTACGTATTTACAAAATACCGCCTCAATTCATCCTATTTCATCAGATCCGGGATGTGATATGGTTCCGAAGGATGAACCGGATATGGACAGTTCCAATAAGATTTCATTCTTGAAAAAAAATCCATTTTTTGATTTATTTCATCTATTCCATGACCGGAACAAAGGGGGATACACGTTACACCACGATTTTGAATCAGAAGAGAGATTTCAAGAAATGGCAGATCTATTCACTCTATCAATAACCGAGCCGGATCTGGTGTATCATAGGGGATTTGCCTTTTCTATTGATTCCTACGGGTTGGATCAAAAAAAATTCTTGAATGAGGTATTCAACTCCAGAGATGAATCGAAAAAGAAATCTTTATTGGTTCTACCTCCTCTTTTTTATGAAGAGAATGAATCTTTTTATCGAAGGATCAGAAAAAAATCGGTCCGGATCTACTGCGGGAATGATTTGGAAGATCCAAAACTAAAAACAGCGGTATTTGCTAGCAACAACATAATGGAGGCAGTCAATCAATATAGATTGATCCGAAATCTGATTCAAATCCAATATAGCACCTATGGGTACATAAGAAATGTATCGAATCGATTCTTTTTAATGAATAGATCCGATCGCAACTTCGAATATGGAATTCAAAGGAATCGAATAGGAAATGATACTCTGAATCATATAACTATAATGAAATATACGATCAACCAACATTTATCGAATTTGAAAAAGAGTCAGAAGAAATGGTTTGATCCTCTTATTTCTCGAACCGAGAGATCCATGAATCGGGATCCTGATGCATATAGATACAAATGTTCCAATGGGAGCAAGAATTTCCAGGAACATTTGG